TCAAAATTCAATGCGTAATTTTAGCATTCAAAAGATATTCCTGAATAATCTTCTTTTTCAGTTATTGAACCTTTTCATTTTACCAAGTTCAATGTTAGTCAGATTAGTCAACATTTATATGTTTCGATGCAACAACCAATTTTTATTTCTAACAAGTAGTTTTGTTGGTTGGTTAATTGGTCACATTTTATTCATGAAATGGGTTGGATTGGTATTAGTCTGGATACAGCAAAATAATTCTATTAAATCTAATGTACTTATTAGATCGAATAAGTACATTATGTCAGAATTGAGAAATTATATGTTTATTATTTTTTTATTTATTACCTGTTTATATATAGTTATAGTTTTCTATATTTATATAAATTTTTTAATTTTAAATATTTATTTCATAAATTAATAAAAATAAAAAAAATTAAAGTAGTAAATTAATAAAAAGATTAATGCATAAAAAAAATACAATAAAATATACGAAGAAATTCGACCGCCCCCTACATATTTTATAACCTCTCCCAGAAAAAAACTTGTAATACCCACTCCATTTGGAATTCCATCAATTACTCGTCTATCAAAAAAATAATTTAGTTTAGCTAATTTTCTTACATTATTAATTAAGGATATTCTATAAAAAACATCTATGTAACCACGATTATATGACCAATCATATATGACATTTCTTATTTTATCTGCAACAATTTTTTTAGAAACATTTTTTGAAAAGAAATTAAGTAAGTTGAAATTTTGTAAAGATGAATAAACAGGCTTATAGAAAAAAGACGCTACAAATATTCCGAAAAAAGCTATACTGACTGAAAAAGTTGCATTTGTGACAAATTCATACCAATTCCCAGAATTATTTGAATTTGGATGTAAAAGGTCTATAGACGGAATTAACAATTTGGATAATATATCTAAATCTAGTCCTTTTTGATTGAAAGAAATTCCTATGACCCCAATGAACAAAGTAAATAGTATTAATACAAGCATAGAAAATAACATAGTATTTTCCGATTCGTGGGGATAAGTAATGTTGTTAGTTTCAAAATAGGTAATATCAATAAAAGGCCATGTTATGTTTTTTAGATTTCTATCAATTCTATGCGAATGTGTCTTCTTCCGAAAAAAGGAAGCCCTTCCATTATTATTCATTGTTAATAAAGATAATAAATGCATTTTTTTTTTCGCTTCTTTTTCTTTACCCCATAAAGATATGGAATGGAATGAGCTATTTTTTTTTCCATTGTAATTTTTAAAATTAACGTTTAAATATCCTTCAAAAACAAGTAAATAGATCCGAAACATATAAAATGCGGTTAATCCTGCTGTGGAACAAGCTATTATTGCGAAAATTGGTGAATACAACCAACTATCATTAAGAATTTCATCTTTGGACCAAAAACAGGCAAAGGGTGGAATACCACAAAGAGAAAGTGTACCCACTAAAAAAGCAGTTTTTGTAATTGGCACATGTTTTGTTAAACCGCCCATAAGAACCATATTTTGACTTTTATCTGGAGAATATCCAACAATAGCTTCCATTGAATGAATAATGGATCCGGATCCTAAAAACAACAATGCTTTTGAATAAGCATGAGTAATCAAATGAAATAAAGCGGCTCGATAAGAGCCCATACCTAGAGCTAACATCATATAACCCAATTGAGACATTGTAGAATAGGCCAAACTTCTCTTAATATCCTTTTGAGCAAGAGCTAAAGTAGCTCCTAATACTACAGTTATTATCCCTATGAAAGCTATTCCATTCATTATAGAAGGTATAACTATAAAAAGAGGAAGAAGCCGGGCTACAAGAAAAATTCCCGCCGCTACCATAGTAGCAGCATGGATAAGAGCGGAAATAGGGGTAGGCCCTTCCATAGCATCCGGTAACCATACATGAAGGGGGAATTGGGCGGATTTAGCAACTGAACCGCCAAATAACAGGAAGGCACACAAAGTAACTAATAAAAGATTAACCTCATTATTATAAATCAAGTTATTGAATATTTCAAACAAATCCCGAAATTCAAAACTACCCGTTATCCAATAAAGACCTAAAATTCCCAATAATAAACAAAAATCCCCTATCCGATTAGTTACAAACGCTTTTTGACAAGCATTTGCCGCAATAGGGCGTGTGAACCAAAAACCTATTAATAGATAAGAACACATTCCAACCAATTCCCAAAAAATATAAATTTGTATCAAATTCGAACTAGTAACCAATCCCAACATTGAAGTATTAAAAAAACTCATATAAGCAAAAAATCTCAAATATCCTTCATCATGAGACATATAATTGTCACTATAAATAAGAACCAGAATTCCAACAGTAGTGATTAATATTAACATAATAGAGGTAAGTGAATCGATCAAGTAGCCAAACTCTAAAGAAAGATCATTATTTATAGTCCAAGACCATACATATTGATAGATAGAACTGTTATTGATTTGATGAATAGACAGATCCACTGAAAAAATCATAACTATACTTAATAATAAAACACTAGGAAAAGCCCACATACGGCGAATATTTTTTGTTGCCGTGGGAAAAAGGAGAAGTCCCACTCCTATTACCATAGGAACCGGAAGTGGAATGAAAGGTATGATCCATGAATATTGATGTGTATGTTCCATACAAAAAAAAAAAAAATAATAAAAAAAAAGAAATAAAATTTCTTCTTAATTCTTAATGAGTTTTGTTTCTTATTCGCCAATTTTATTTCTTTTGAAAGGGTTCAGTTAATAAAAAAATTCAGATTAAGATAGAAATAGAATTTTCTATTGTTAATTATTCTGAATTTTTGTCTAATATTTACAATAGTTCAAAGTATGAAGTGAAAATGGGTCAAATGATATGACCAAATTACTAGTGAAAAATAAACTTTTTTTTTTTTCGTTTTTGATTCCGAATCATTAATTGGTTTTGACACTAATTGATTATTTTCCATTCCAACAAAAAGACATCTATCTTTGGAAAAAATTTGTAAAAAAGTTTATGATATTCAAGAGTTTACTTTAAATAGAAAAAAAGGAATTAAGATACATGATTTTCAAAAATCATGTATCTTTTAAACGACCAAGTAAGCAGGATAAAGATAAGGGTTGGGTTCTTAAACTTTTTCGATGTATTTTATTCCATGTATAAATGCAATACGATGAAAATAGACCGAAAGATAGGTTTTTTTTAAGAATTACATAAAAAATTACTAGGAACAAAAAAAAGACTATGTGATTTTTACATATCCGCATTTTTTTATGAAAAGGAGTAGAATAGTATAATTTAGAAAAACAAATAGATAAGATAAATATATGGTTAATTAAAGAACAATTCATTTTGAACAATAGATGTCTTTCACATCCAACTATAGCAATGAATAAACTAGTATAATTTTTGAATGGCAGCTCCAAAAAAACGAACTTCTATATCAAAAAAAAGGATTCGGAAAACAATTTGGAAGGAGAAGGGATATTGGGCAGCATTGAAAGCTTTTTCGTTAGCGAAATCTCTTTCTACGGGGAACTTCAAAAGTTTTTTTGTACAACAAATACAAACACTGGAATAATCTGAATTAACTGGATTCAAAGAATAGTCTAATTTCAAAGAATAGTTTCGTATATATATTGAAATTTGTTTATGATTATTGGTTTTTTGCTCTTTTATATTATTAGTTTTTTTTAGTTTCTATTTTCTATATTTTATAGATATTTTTATACAAACTAAAAAAATGAGATATAAGTAAGAATTTTTATTTGTTAATATTTTGAACTGTTCAATAAACAATTGACCCCTTTTTTGGAATTGGCTTTTTTTGAATTAAAATTCTTTAATGTTTCTCAACTGCAATATTTGTTTACTAAATTTCATATTTAGTAAACAAATATTGCAGTTGAATCGACTCTTTCAATCTCGACGATTGACTAAAAATCGGTTATTATGATTTCGAGCAAGCCGCTATGGTGAAATCGGTAGACACGCTGCTCTTAGGAAGCAGTGCTAGAGCATCTCGGTTCGAGTCCGAGTGGCGGCACGGCATCTTATTTTCTAAAAGAGTAAGTCCTATAATGAATTCAATTCCCGATTTCCATTGATATAATTAGGAGATCCTTTTTTTTTTATTCATTTTTTTATATGATATTTTCAACTTTAGAGCATATATTAACTCATATATCATTTTCAGTCGTATCAATTGTAATTGCAATTCGTTTGATAACCTTATTAGTCAATGAAATCGTAGTACTATATGATTCGTCCGAAAAAGGCATGATAGTAACTTTTTCCTGTATAACAGGATTATTAGTTACGCGTTGGCTTTTTTCAGGCCATTTACCATTAAGTGATTTATATGAATCAGTAATCTTTCTTTCATGGGGTTTTTCCATTTTTCATATAGTTCCTGGTTTTGGTTTTAAAAAGCTTAAAAACCATTTAAGCACAATAATCGCACCAAGTGTTATTTTTACCCAAAGTTTTGCAACTTCAGGTCTTTTAACCGAAATACATGAATCCACAATATTAGTACCTGCTCTACAATCGCATTGGTTAATGATGCACGTAAGTATGATGGTATTGGGCTATGCAGCTCTTTTATGTGGATCATTATTATCAGTAGCTCTTTTAGTCATTACATTTCGAAAAGTCATAATAAGAAATATTGGTAAGAACAAGAATTTTTTTTTTAATGAGTCATTTTCTTTTGTTGAGATCAAATATATGAACGAAAGAAACAATGTTTTACGAAACACTTCTTTTCCTTCTTATAAAAATTATTACAGGTCTCAATTTATTCAACAATTGGATCGTTGGAGTTATCGTATTATTAGTCTAGGTTTTATCTTTTTAACCATAGGTATTCTTTCAGGAGCAGTATGGGCTAATGAGGCCTGGGGATCATATTGGAATTGGGATCCAAAGGAAACTTGGGCCTTTATTACTTGGACCATATTCGCGATTTATTTACATACTAGAAAAAATAAAAAATGGAAAGGTATAAATTCTT